GAAAAGCTATAAATTGGAGCTGAGGAATCTTTAAAATATTCTATATTATAAAAACTATAAATACGCTATATTATGTTATGCTTAAAAAAAAAATCGCATGGATAAAAAAACACACGGATATGACGTTTTTCGGTATATATAGTAGTGGGGGACTATGGGACAAAAAATAAATCCACTTGGTTTCAGGCTTGGTGCAACCCAAGGCCATCATTCTCTTTGGTTTACACAACCAAAAAATTACTCTGAGGATCTACAAGAAGATCAAAAAATAAGAGATTGTATCAAAAATTATGTACAAAAAAATATGAAAATATCCTCTAATGTTGAAGGAATTGCACGTATAGAGATTCAAAAAAGAATTGATTTAATTCAGGTCTCAATCTATATGGGATTCCCAAAATTATTAATAGAAGATAGAAACCGAAAAATTGAAGAATTACAATTAAATGTACAAAAAGAACTCAATTGTGTAAACCGAAAACTCAACATTGTGATTACAAGAATTGCAAACCCTTATGGGCACCCCAACATTCTTGCAGAATTTATAGCCGGACAATTAAAGAATAGAGTTTCGTTTCGCAAAGCAATGAAAAAAGCTATTGAATTAACTGAACAGGCAGGTACAAAAGGAATTCAAGTACAAATTGCGGGGCGTATTGACGGAAAAGAAATTGCACGTGTCGAATGGATCAGAGAAGGGAGGGTTCCTCTACAAACCATTCGAGCCAAAATAGATTATTGTTCCTACCCAGTTCGGACTATTTACGGAGTATTAGGTATAAAAATTTGGATATTTGTAGACGAAGAATAATAAGCATTTACCTGACTTGTATTTAGTTTTATATTTAGTGATAAAAAAAGGTGAACAATTCTATAAGGTTGAATAAAAATTCGATTAATCATTTGAGAAAATTGCTATGCTTAGTGTGTGACTCGTCAGTGTTTTTAGGATTAGGATTAAACAACCCGCAGTACGAACTAATAACTAAAGAGTATGAACTAATAACTAAAGAACTAATAAACAACTCATCACTTCGCATTATCTGGATATAAAGAAAGAGCCAGTCAAAATATGATAGGGATATAAGATCTATAAGTCATAACATTGTAGCAACTGAATTTTTTTTTTGCAAAAAAAACCAATCTGATTCTTAGTTATAAAGCAAGAAAAGTATGTGGATAAATGGAAAGATGAGAGAAAGATAGAAAAAGAAACACTATCAATGATATATGATTCCAATATGTAAGGTCTATGAGTCATCTCATAAAAGGGAATGTAATAAAGCATCAATACTGAATTGATCCATAATTAGACAAATACGTGGATATGTATAGAACAAAACAAAAAATAAAGAGCCCCGAGCCAATAAAGACTGAGAAAGTTGACTCAAAAAAAAAAAACAAATTGAATTCATTTTTAATTAAGGGCTCCGTTGTAGAATTCAGACCTAACCATTATTCGAGAAGTGGTGGGAACGACAGAACCTGTGAATACATAAGATTATAGTGAAAACGAATCCTAACGATTCATTAGGTAGGATGGCGGAACGAACCAGAAACAAAATAAGTTTTTTTTTTTGAAAAGTCATGTCAGAGACTAATCTTACAACTGAATGTTGAAAGAGTAAATATTCGCCCGCGAATTTCGAATTTCTTTTTATATAAATTTGAGTAAATTCGATATGATAATAAAAAGTAAAACAAAATAAAGATTCGTTTATAACATTATACCTAAACGACATTATCTATAAATAAAATACGTGTTTCATTCTATATTTATATATCAAGTATATATCAAAATATATCAAGTATATATCAAAATAGAAAAAAGTTCTATATAAATAAAATTTCAAAGAATCCCCCGATTCAGTATATGATTCACCATGTATATTATTTTTTAATCGTTTAATTCGCGAGGAGCTGGATGAGAAGAAACTCTCATGTCCGGTTCTGTAGTAGAGATGAGTGGAATTGATAACCAACCATCAACTATAACCCCAAAAGAACCAGATTCCGTAAACAACATAGAGGAAGAATGAAAGGAATATCTTATCGAGGTAATCGTATTTGCTTTGGTAGATATGCTCTTCAAGCGCTTGAACCCGCTTGGATCACATCTAGACAAATAGAAGCGGGACGGCGAGCAATGACACGGAATGCACGTCGTGGCGGAAAAATATGGGTACGCATATTTCCAGACAAACCAGTTACAGTAAGACCTACAGAAACACGTATGGGTTCGGGGAAAGGATCCCCTGAATATTGGGTAGCTGTTGTTAAACCCGGCCGAATACTTTATGAAATGAGTGGAGTAGCAGAAAATATAGCCAGAAGGGCTATTTCAATAGCGGCATCCAAAATGCCTATACGAACTCAATTCATTTTTTCGGTAGGATAGCAATGTAGAACCAAAGGAAAAATCTTTTGTGGATAAAAAAACAATTATGGGTTTCCTGTTTTGTTTTGAACAAACAATATTTCTTTTTTTTTTTATCTTTACATTGAAAAAGACAAAATGAAAAAAAAAATCAATATATATAGAAAAAAACGATATGATTCAACCTCAAACCCATTTGAATGTAGCGGATAACAGCGGAGCCCGAGAATTGATGTGTATTCGAATCATAGGAGCCAGTAATCGACGATATGCTCATATTGGTGACGTTATTGTTGCTGTAATCAAAGAAGCAGTACCAAATACGCCTCTAGAAAGATCCGAAGTGATACGAGCTGTAATTGTACGTACTTGTAAAGAACTCAAAAGAGACAACGGTATGATAATACGATATGATGACAATGCTGCAGTTGTTATTGATCAAGAAGGAAATCCAAAAGGAACCCGTATTTTTGGCGCGATCCCCCGGGAATTAAGACAGCTAAATTTCACTAAAATAGTTTCATTAGCACCTGAAGTATTATAAGGGAAGACCTCGATCTACTTTATATTATTTGAATATTATTTGAATGAAATGGATTCCTTTTATTTTTTATTTAGTAGATTTTTTTTTATTAGTAAATTGTTTCGATATCATGTATATACCTTATCAAAATTCATAAATATTAATATTTATGAATTCAGAAAAAAAAAAAAAGAAAAAAAGCATGTTGATTATATCAAAATTCGGGGGCAACAATAATCTTAGTTTATCATGAGTAAAGACACTATTGCTGATATAATAACCTCTATACGAAATGCTGACATGAATGAAAAAAGAACAGTTAGAATACCGTCTACTAACATCACTGAAAATATTGTTAAAATCCTTTTACGAGAAGGTTTTATTGAAAACGTGAGAAAACATCAGGAAAGCAATAAATATTTTTTGGTTTTAACCCTACGACATAGAAAAAATAGGAAAGGGCCATATAGAACTCTTTTAAATTTAAAACGGATCAGCCGGCCCGGCCTACGAATATATTCTAACTATCAACGAATTCCTAGAATTTTAGGCGGAATGGGGATTGTAATTCTTTCGACTTCTCGAGGTATAATGACAGACCGAGAAGCTCGAATAGAAGGAATCGGCGGAGAAATTTTGTGTTATATATGGTAATCTTTCTGATAGTCGAATTATATGTTATATGGGGAACTTTGATATTTGCATATTTTTGAAAACAAAAAAGAGTAACGGGTATATTTCTAATATTATGCCTCTTAGATTCGTTGATACTTCAAAGCCATTTTACCCAGAATGAAAGAACAAATAAAGAATTCGCGAGGGTTTAATTACCGAACTACGTACCAGTGGTATGTATGTTTCGAGTTCGTTTAGATAATGAAAATCCGATTCTGGATTTTGCTTTTGCTTCGGAAAGGGTTTAACATAATTTTATACGTATACTACTAGTAAATAGAATAAAAATTGTACTAAATTCTTATGATTGAACTATATAATTTGATAATTTGTATACTTCAAAGAAAGATTAAAATAATAATTAAGTGGTAGTGCTTTATCTATTGCCCATTTTAACTTAAATTGGAATCTAAAAATAAAAATAATTAGGTGTTTTTTTTTTAATTTCGGCATTCTTTCGTAGGGATCCAATTAGAATTCGAAGTTAGAAATTTTAAGAAACTCATTTTCTTCCAATTTAAGTAGATTCAAAATTAATAAAAGGAGTGATAAATATGAAAATAAGGGCCTCCGTTCGTAAAATTTGTGAAAAATGTCGGTTGATCCGTAGGCGGGGACGAATTATAGTAATTTGTTCCAACCCAAGACATAAACAAAGACAAGGATAATAGAATCTTTCTAAAACAAAAAGGACTCCCGAAATCAAAAGGACCTGATGTACAAATGTACAAAAAAATGTACAAAAAAATAAGTAAAAAACACGGATCTGTTTTGACATGAAATGGATATATCCATATATCTCTGACTTATATTTATGAGATGATAAAATATGGCAAAGCCTATACCAAAAATTGGTTCACGTAGAAATAGACGTATTGGTTCACGTAAGAATGCGCGTAGAATACCAAAGGGCGTTATTCACGTTCAAGCAAGTTTCAACAATACCATTGTGACTGTTACAGATGTACGAGGTCGAGTAATTTCTTGGTCCTCCGCCGGTACGTGTGGATTCAAGGGTACAAGAAGAGGGACCCCATTTGCCGCTCAAACCGCAGCGGGAAATGCCATTCGGACAGTGGTGGATCAAGGTATGCAACGAGCAGAAGTTATGATAAAGGGCCCGGGTCTCGGGAGAGATGCGGCATTAAGAGCTATTCGTCGAAGTGGTATATTATTAAGTTTCATACGGGATGTAACGCCTATGCCGCATAATGGCTGTAGGCCCCCCAAAAAAAGACGTGTGTAAACATTGAAGAGATTTCAAGAGAAATAAATAATTCAATGATTTGATCAAATAATATTACTATGGTTCGAGAGAAAGTAACAGTATCTACTCGGACACTACAATGGAAGTGTGTTGAATCAAGAGCAGACAGTAAGCGTCTTTATTATGGGCGCTTTATTTTGGCCCCACTTATGAACGGC